TCACAAGTAGCATTAATCAAATTTTCTTTTTCTCGTTCTATCTCAGAGTATCCATTCATTCGATACTCATCTGCTTCTATTTCTACTTTCCGTAAGCGAGTCCTGGCTCTTTCGAGCTGCTCAATGGCCCCTCTACGTAATTCTTCCGAATTTCGAATAGTACTCAAGATCCTCTGTTTTCGATTATCTAATAAATCATTTAATGAAAGTAGATTATCTTACCATTAATTTCACAACTTCAATAATCTCTTCCCGAACCAAACATGAATCTTTCGATTCATTTGGCTCTCACGCTCAATTATTTATTTTATATTATGGTATGGGCATTCCCATATCTTTTTTTTTTATGTAATGAGCCTACCCTCTCTTTTCTGTTTATATTCAAAAACATCGAAACTGATATAAGACCAGAATATTAGGAGGACTCTTCCGACCAGACAAAAATCTATAATTGTCAGCAAAGTTCTTTCTTTATTTGTATTTGTTCTTTATTTGTATTTGATTTGTTCTTTATTTAATTTTAAATTCAAATTTACAATTTATTTCTATATTTTTTTTATTTCCTTTTTTTCTTCAAATCCAAAAATTCCTATTTTTTTTTTACGTAGGTCGTCGATTCGGCATTGGAAAAAAAGAGCAAGATGCCCATTTTTTTAATAAATAGTTCAAATCATTTTATCGATATGAGTGTTCTATATCAGATAAATTACCAACTATTCATTTTTAAACCATTTCGTTACGTTAGTACCGGTAGAAAGAGTACCATGTTTTGCCTGGACTTCAAACAGTTTAGCTTTAACCATGTTAATGGTCTCACATTATTGGTTGATAGAGAATCAAATTTACCAATAAGTCACGAAATGCTATGGTTCTTACATATGATTTCTTAATTTATTCAGAAATAATTCGTTGAGATCGTGCACTTTTTTTCCTATTTATCCTATAAAATGAATAAAATACCATAAAAAAAGTGCAGTCGGATGGATCCAACCTATTCTTGAAATACACAACTCGCACACACCCCCTTTCCAAAAAAAATCAATACACCAAGCACTACACTTAGATTTATTGGATTTGTTGCTAAAATATCGGTATTAAACCCGAAACTCCCGGCGGATGGCCAGTGACCCAAGGAAAGGAAAGAATCGGTTCCATTTTTCATATGCTCTCCTCTTATAGATAGGACTAACAAAGAACAGAGTTCTTTTTGTATCACTTCGTTGTCCCTTTTTTGATCGATTTCTTTTTATTATATAATATAAATTTTATTTCCATTTTTTTTTTAATGGGAGTAGATTAAATCTAGTAATTTAATTTGATAATTTTTAAATTTCTTACTTGAAGTTTCCAATCCAATAAAATACTTATTAGGTTAAGTCTTGGGTCTCATGTCAATTGTGAAATATCTCGTTTGTTGAAACGATTCCTAAAAAAAGTAAAAAAAAGGTTTCCATTGTACTAAGCTAAGGACGCGAAGGAAGAAAACGAGCGGATCAGTAATTACTCATCCTCAAAACAATCCTTCCTTTCCTGGGGTATTGTCTCAACAAATAAATAATTGTAGGAGTAAAGCGTTGATATAATTAGAAGAAGCAAACAGCAATTCTGAGTTAATAAAATAAGAAAAAAGTATAGCGAGTTAAAAAAATAAGAAAAAAAGTATAGTATGTAAGGTACTTTTTTACATTTCTAGGATTAAACAAAAGGATTCGCAAACAAAAGCGCTAACGCCACGACCAGTCCATAAATTGTTAAAGCTTCCATAAAAGCTAGACTAAGCAATAAAGTACCTCGTATTTTACCCTCTGCTTCTGGTTGTCTCGCAATACCTTCTACAGCTTGGCCTGCAGCAGTACCTTGACCAACTCCAGGTCCAATAGAAGCAAGCCCTACGGCCAATCCAGCAGCAATAACGGAAGCGGCAGAAATCAGTGGATTCATGGTAAGTTCCTCGCACCAAAAAAAAAAGAAATGGTTAATGATACAATCAACCAATGAATTTTTACTTAATTTTTTTTATCATTTTTTTTTTTCATTAAGATTTTATCATTAAGATCTATCTGATTAAGATCTATCGGGTCGAAATAACTAAAAACTCCGAATTGAAATGATAATATTACTGAATCGTCAGAACTATTTCGATATCTCATTTTGAGTTTCTACCCATAATGGAGTTTTTGTAAATACATATGTATACGGTTCTAGTTATTGCATTTCTTTGTTTCGAACCATTCTTTCATTCAATTCTTCTTTCCTTTCTTTTTTCTTCTAGATACTATCCTTGAGTTCATCTCTTTTTTGCATTTCATTCGATCCACAATCACAGACGAAACAGAAAGACTTATATTGGAACTATATAAATGCAGTGAACCGCAATCAAATCAATCAAATCAATAATAATAATATATATATATAGGGTATATAATAATATATATATATATATATATTAGGAATAGTCCTATATAACTAGAATAATATATATATATATATATATATATTAGGAATAGTCCTATATAACTAGTAAATATCTAATATCACATATACATTTGTTTCTTCCATAACGTAAACCACCCGCATTTTATATTGAATCGGATTCTAGAATCATTCCTCGAAACAGACACAGGGGCTGGACTTATAAAGATTACATACATCTAGTGTGACCCCCCCAACCCATCTTTTTTTTTACAATTCCGCAATATCGTCTATCTTTTTTCCTACGACTCTAGGTCGTATATTCATACGTATTTGTATTTGTATCTATTATGTTCCCCAACCAAGTGGATTATCTTGAATCATGCATGAATTGGGATAAGCTTAAAAAAGACTATTTCGAAAACTAGTCAATGATGACCCTCCATGGATTCACCTATATAAGCCGCGGCTAACGTTGCAAAAATAAGAGCTTGAATACCACTTGTAAATAATCCAAGAAGCATAACAGGTATAGGAACTACTGAAGGGACTAAAGAAACAAGAACAACAACTACTAATTCATCAGCCAATATATTCCCGAAAAGTCGAAAACTAAGAGATAAAGGTTTTGTGAAATCTTCTAGGATGTTAATTGGTAAAAGTATTGGGGTTGGTTGAATGTATTTCCCGAAATAACCCAATCCTTTTTTGGTAAGACCCGCATAAAAATATGCCGCTGACGTGGGTAAAGCTAAAGCAACAGTAGTATTTATATCATTCGTAGGCGCAGCTAACTCCCCATGAGGTAATTGTATGATTTTCCAAGGTAAAAGAGCACCTGACCAGTTAGAAACAAAAATAAATAAGAACATAGTTCCAATAAAGGGAACCCAAGGACCATATTCTTCTCCAATCTGAGTTTTGCTCAAATCTCGAATAAATTCAAGGACATATTCGAAGAAATTCTGACCGTCGGTCGGAATGGTTTGTGGATTCCGAACAGCTATGATGACTGAACCTAATAAGATAGCAATTACGACCCAAGAAGTGATAAGTACTTGGGCATGGATTTGTAAACCTCCTATTTGCCAATAGAAATGTTGGCCTACTTCTACACCCGATATATCGTATAACCCTTTGAGTGTTTTAATGGAACATGGTATAACATTCATATTGTCCTCTGACAGAAATTGAACTTCAAAAAAGGAATTATTTTGATTCAACCATCTATTTCTCAACTCACTAACTTGAATCATTAATCGTATATTTTATTTACGATACCAAGAAATTACATAACATCATAACATAATATCAATATCCCCAGTACTTTTTTTATCTCTTTTAAAAAATTCAAAAATAGTAACCGATCCAATAAATCTATGGAGTTGCCAAATAATTAACTAATCTTATTATTCTTAATGATAATCAACGATTTCTTATATAGCTAGAACGACCCTCACAAATTGCAGATACTAATTTGTTAAGAATCAATCGGATTGAAGCTATAGCGTCATCATTTGCTGGAATCGAAATATCTGCGAGATCTGGGTCACAATTTGTATCGATTAAACAAATTGTCGGAATCCCCAAAATGACACATTCTCGAAGAGCCGTATATTCTTGTTGCTGATCAACGATGATCACAATATCAGGCAACCCCGTCATATATTTGATCCCACCGAGATATGTTTGCAAGGTAGATAATTTTCTCTTCAACATTGCTGCATCTCTTTTGGGGAGACAGTTGAGTTTCCCCATCTTTTGTTCTGCTCTTAAGTCCCTGAACTTGTGAAGTCTCGTTTCCGTAGTGGACCAATTCGTTAACATACCACCAAGCCATTTTTTATTAACATAATGACACCGAGCCCTTATTGCAGCTGATGCTACTGAATCCACTGCTTTATTTTTTGTACCAACGATTAAGAAGTTTTTTCCCCTACTTGCTGCATCAAAAACTAAATCACAGGTTTCTGATAAAAAACGAGCAGTTCTAGTGAGATTTGTAATATGAATACCTTTACGCTTTGCAGAGATGTAAGGGGCCATTCTAGGATTCCATTTCTTAGTACCATGACCAAAATGAACTCCTGCTTCCATCATCTCTTCCAAATTGATGTTCCAATATCTTCTTGTCATTTTTCCCCAGACTTCCTTTTTTTTTTAACAAAGAGACGAGGTAACCTGAAATAAATAATTGTTCCGATGGAACCTTCTACGGGGGATTGACCGTTGATACACGACCCAAACCATTAATTTCTTTTAATTACTTATTTTTTACCAATTTAATTACTTATTTTTTATTTTTTACCAAATCAATAATCGGACCAGATAATTGAAAGATAGTTAAAGTGAAAGAAAAGAATCTGCTCTTAGGAATCATTAAATCGCGTAAATGATTGTTCTGATGTCTCATGGAAATTTGTCTCATGGAAATTGTTTTGGACGTAAGAACAAAATAATTCTCTATGGTGTAACAAAATATCTCTTATTTCCAAATGAATGTTCTTGTCTTGCCTTGAAGGGTGTACTAATTTTTGGAATCCGGTACCAACAGGTATAATCCCCCCCAGAACAACGTTCTCTTTCAGGCCTTTCAACCAATCAATACGACCTCGTAGAGCAGCTTTTGCTAAAACTCGAGCGGTTTCTTGAAAACTTGCTTCGGATATGAAACTTTGAGTATTTAGAGATGCCCTCGTTATTCCCAATAAGATTGCCCGATAACAGATCGCTTCGTCCAAAGCACGCCCTGCTCGTTCTGCTCGCAAAAAGCCGATTAATTCTCCAGGTAAAAAAACATTAGACATTCCATCTTCTGAAACCAACACTTTTGATGTTACTTGACGTACAATAATTTCTATATGTCTATTATGGATCTGTACCCCCTGGGATCGATAAACCTTTTGGATCTTATTAACCAAAGAGATACGACTTTGGGCTATGGTTAGCTCAGCTCCAATCAAGAATCCCCAGGGTATTCCAAGAATTCTTTGTATACGTTCGTTCCAACCTTCAACTCTCCTTTCTAGGTTCATCGATATTGAATCAATCGAACGCACTTCTAAGATTTGTTCCACTTTTGGAAGACCTTGCGTTATGTCACCAGATCTCGATTTTTCATATATAAATGTAACTAATGTATCTCCTTCGTAAAGGATTTCTCCATAATGGCTATGAACAGTTGCTCCTGGAGTGGCCAAATAGGGTTTAGCTGATCTTATAACTAAGGAGTCAACATGAACAATTAAAATTTGACCAGATTTTTTTACGTGTGATTCGTATTTGAATAGACATACATTTTCACAAATAAATTGTCCAAGGCTAATTATTGTAGATGTCTCTTCACAATAATCGTGATGGAGAAAGCACCAATTCAAATGGAATGGATTCAAAATTATGTTACCGCATGGATCGGGATTATAAATCCTCCTATTTTCATCTATTAAACAGTATTTAAGTACTTGGAAAGTCTGTTTAAAATTGTCAAGTAACAAATATTTCTTTAACAAGATATGATTATGAGTTATTAAATAGTAAGATGAAAAAAAATTCGCTATTTTAGGGACAATAGTCCCTAAGGGACCCAGCAAATCCCTAATTTTGATTATGGGATCTGATTCTTTTGTCACATTGTTATATTTCGAACCATTGAATGGACCAATTCGAGAACAATTGGATGATGACAAAATTATCAAAGATTGGCATTCATTATTTCGATTCAACAACGTACCAATACCAATAGTTCCTTGATGTTGGGTAAGTGATTGAATCTTCGCCTTGGAATAAAAAGGATTGATATTGGTGCGATCTAATCCATTATCGGAAATCAATACGGAACTTGCCCTATCATACCTTTTTCCGGTATACGAAATAGTGGACTTGACTAACTCAATTCTTATGAAATCGCGAATCAGATCATTTGTCCTTACCTCAACAAAGGAAGCATGAACCTCTTCTATAGAACCATTTTTTTCTTGGTCCCAATTCAATACTAAGCAAGTCCGAACTAATTGAATACTTGTGTGATAAATTCCTCGAATTGACTTGCCATTTCCATAAAGGATATAATTGACAACTCTAAGTTGGACATTATCCTTTTCCTGCAAGAGATCCCGAGGGAAAAGTGTTGCTAAATTTATCCCATCAGCTATTTCATATGTGACTACGGACCGAACCGAAACAAAATACTTTTTCTTGGTGGGTGTGATCCGTTGGACATAGATCCAATTTTTCAATTTTTTTGATTTCTTAGAATTTTTTTTTTCCGTCTCTGGTGGTATCAAAATGCCGCTGTGCCTGGATATCTTATCTGTTTCTCCAGGAAAATGAATATCTCCAGAAAAGATTTTCAGTTCAATACTTTTTTTTTTTCTCTCCATTCGGACTAATCCGCCTACCCGGCTTCTTGTATTTAAAGCGAGTTGTGTATCTACTCCAATGATACTATTGTTCCGGACCATTATGAACGAAGATCCGGGTAAGATATGCACTTCTTCGAGAATGAAAAAAAACCGATCTACTTTCTGGTATTTCGGACTAAATTCTTTTGCTCCTCGATACTCAATCAAATCCTCTTTTTTTATGATTGAATCCACCTCTATGGTCCCATATTTAGTAATTCCTGAACTATTTCTTCTGTATCGTGGATCATCAAAATAAGCAAGAATACTATTTCTACGTAAAATACCATTTATGGGTATTTCAATCGAAATACCAAAACAGGGCATTAGTTCTTTATCTCGTTCTTGATCATATTGTAATGGGATAATGAATCTATTTCTTCGTTTTTTCGCCAAGAAATCAGAATTTTCTTGGAGAATAGAAGGATATATGAAATTCCAATGACCATTGGATATGATTCGATCAGGTCTTGAATAGTCAAGAATTTCCCTATCTTTTTTACCAGAAGTATCCAACAATTTATGTCTTACTCGATGATTAGTCATTGAGAGGTCAAAGATATATCTTTCTTCGAAAGAAAAAGAATGAACATTCATTTGATCTTGATCTTTGTGGAGCGAAAAAGACACTATACTGGATCTGCACGGACCTCCTGCTAATATCCATAAATGACTTGTTTTTGGTAAT